CTATAAGTCCAACATTGATTCCTTCCGACGTGTCAATTGGACAGATGCGTCCATAGTGACTAGGGTGGATATCTCGTATCCGAAAACTAGCAGTTCGCCCCGTCAATCCTCCAGGGCCCAAATAACTCAATTTTCTCCCATGAACTATTTGGGTCAATGGATTAGTTTGATCCAAAACTTGAGATAATGGATGTAATCCAAAAAAAGATTCATAAGTTGTTGTTAATGGAGTTGAAGTCACCAAATTTTGAGGAGTCGGTATCAATTTATGTCTAATTGCTCCACCTATAGTTCCTCTAACTATATTTTCTAAACGAACCAGGGCCAATCCAAATTGATCTTGTAATAGATCTGCTACGGAACGAATACGTTTATTTTTCAAATGATTTATATCGTCAAGTATACCCATTCCAAATTTCATTCCAATCAAATGATCCGCAGCTGTCAATATATCTCGTGGTAACAAAAATGTATTGTTCTGAGGTATATCAAGATTAAGCTTTTGGTTCATATTTCGTCGACCAATCCTTCCTAATTCACATCTTTGTTGAAAAAATTTTTTTTGTAATTCTTTACATAAAGATTCAGAAAATACTGGATCTCCACCAACACAAGCAAATTGTCGATAAAACTCCAAAATGGCATTTTCTTTTGAACCTATTTTTTTTTTATCTTTATCATTTAGGAAAGACACGAAAATTTCAGGATAACAAACATTCTCTAGAATTTCGCTTAAATTCGAACCCATAGCTGATGATAAAACTAGAATAGATATTTTCTGTTTCCTACTCACACGAGCCCATATCCTTGCTTTTCTATCAATCTCTAATTCTAATCTACCCCCCCAGTCTGATATTATGGTGCCAGTATAGACCGAAATTCCGCTAGGGTCCAATTCTGAACGATAATAGATACCGGGGCTTTGCAATATTTGATTGATTACCATTCTGTATATTCCATTTACTATAGAAGTTCCCAGAGAATTCATTAGAGGAATGTTTCCAACAAAAATAGTTTGTTCTTGTATGTCCCTACTACTTTTCCAAATTAATCCCGCAGATACATATAATTCAGCAGAATATGTAAGCGATTCATATACAGCATCTTTTTCGTTTATCAAGGGTTCTAATAATTGATATGTTTCTACAAATAATTGAAATTCAATTTCTTGATCTGTATCCTCAATTTTTGGAAACTTAAAAAGCCCTTCTGTTAAGCCTCGATCAATGAACCTACAAAACCCTTCAAATTGTATCTGATTCAATCCGGGTAGTGTAGACATTCCTTCATTTCCATCCCCAAGCATTTTCAATTTCCCCGTGAATTTGATCGAAAAATATTCCACAGATTTGCTGCCATTCTTCATCCAATCACATGAATCAATTTAGCAATACTGGAATTTCTGTTCTTTATACTGAATTACATGAAATTTTAACTAATCCCGTGTATGAAATACCTATTATGAAAAGAGGAATAAATAAAATCGAATTTTATACTCAACTTCGAAGGAAGGAATTTGCAACAAAACAAACAGATAGAATCTAAATTCTAATCTAAAAAAGGAAATGAATTGAAAAATTCGACCCGTATTTCAAGATTTTTTTCATTTTTAGTAATATAAAAAAATGCATCCCGTTTCTATCATTATTATGATATTACATATTCCAATTCAATTGGATACCAGAAAAAATGAATTCGGGATTGTAAAGAAAAGAAATATTTTTCACTATTTTTTTGGAAAATACGATTCGAGTGTGTAATGTAATAAGGCTTTTGTATTTTTTAAACATGCATAGATTTAACTCCAGCTATAGATCCGTCTCTAACTTTATTGCAGTCATATTTGTTCGGGACAACACATAACAAACATGTCGTGCTTCTCCTTTTTTACAATTATTCTAGTCAAAAAATTGACTAGAATAATTGTAAAAAAGGAGAAGCACGACAATTTCTTGAGAATTCCGTTCCGTATAGTATCGGTATTATATATATATAGATGGATAAGATACCCGATTAGCTAATATTTGTGTAACAATTCAAATTTATGTTCTAGGGTTTACATATATTGACAGTTGCTGTTATAATTGGAATGGTGAAAGTTTTTTTTCAATAAAAAAGCAATATTCATTAGTTATGTATAAATTTGATTTTCTTATCTCATTAAGAAAAAACCATTTTAAATTAAAATATTCAAGAATAGTTCATAAATTAATAGTTAACGGTTGCGAATTGTCTCGAGATTTTTTTTTCATTTTTCAATAGAAAAAAAAGGGGTATTCTCATATACTTCATATATCTATATATATATCTATATTGGCGGCATGGCCGAGTGGTAAGGCGGGGGACTGCAAATCCTTTTTCCCCAGTTCAAATCCGGGTGTCGCCTAATCGATAAGACATTTGAAATGAAATAGTGTATTACGTTTTTTATAGAAAACTTTTTTCCAACAAAAGCCAGCTAGGGAAAAGGAGTCTTGAGACTTGCGTTTGATTCTAAATTCTAAGCATCTGTAGGTTTGTTCTAAAAAATGCTGTATGGAAATATTTTCGTCTCGGATTCAAGTAGTGAAAAGGAATCAATAAATTTAGAAATGATAGTTCTTTCACTACACAACTATTGTAGTGTCCGTCTACTGACTGGTTTTTGAATTCTATTGGATAAGGATAAGTCGGATAGGTTATTCCATTTTTAGTTTTAGTTAGAGAACGGTCGGAAGAAAAAACTTGTATACAGACTGATGGAAAGTCGATTAGTGCTTCCACATTTAATTAATATTAGTTAGATTAGTTAGATTGAATATTTTTTCATTTAGCTAATTCGCTTTCTTAATCTTAAAATTAGATATATAATTTTAATTTAAAATATTCTACAAAATTTTTTTATTCTAAAATCGAATAGAAAAAAGAAAATCTTTCTTTTCACTAACCTCTAGTAAAAAAAAAATGAATAGGCAAGCTATCTTCCAATTATTTTAGTTATTTTAGAGAACGAATCGGGAGACATTCAGGAATTCTTTCAAATAGAAATAAGAGTATAAGTATGCAAATTAATCTGTCTTGATTCTTTTTTTTTATACTTAATGAAATTACTTAATGAATTAATGAAATGGGGGGGATAAAATAGAAATCTTATTATTCCTACCTGTTAGTAACATTCATTTACTTAAAACTTCCGAGGATGTTTCCGGATGTGTTCTTTATGCTTAATATTTTCTGATTTTACTAAAAATTATATAATATAAAAAAACTTTTTAGATGTTCTAATAGAAAGGATTCTTGTTTTTCGTCAACGGTGTGTTAGCCCAGAATCCTTTTTTTGACTCTCTAACAGCAATTCCGCTATTATTATAGTATTTTTAATGAATAATACAAAAGAAAATAATCGAAGAAAAATTTTTGAATAATAATTAAACAATTCCTTCATATTTTTAGAGATAGGAGACAAAATTTACATGGATATAGTAAGTCTTGCTTGGGCTGCTTTAATGGTAGTTTTTTCATTTTCCCTTTCCCTCGTAGTATGGGGAAGAAGTGGACTATAGGGATACTCAAAATTGAGTTAAGGGATCAAAGTACCCATTTTGTTTTCTACCAGGGTTTTTCAATTTCTGAACTATTGAATTAAAGTATTTCATTTATACTAACTAATTAATTGAGTTCAAATAGAAACAAATATAAAATAGATCTGCATTTCAGGGTTCTATTATATTCTAGTAGTGTAATGTATTCTATGTATATTATAGAAATTAAAAATACTCTTTCAATCAAACAAAGGTTTGAATTCTTTCGATATTCGTATTTTGAGAAAATCAAGAGAATCAAATAGAATAGGAAATTGATTCCTATTCCAACTGAATTCTTCTTAAAATTTCTATTTCGATGAACTGACGCTTAACCAGGTTATATATATGGAAAATGGGGGACCGCGTAATCCCCATTCCTGCTTTCCCCCCCTTTTTTTATTTTTTTTTTTATGATACCGGGAGAATCCGAAATCTAAAAAAAATTAGAATCCGAAGAATAAGAGTTGTTTTTTGATTTTTTCAGATTTATTGGAATCCATATAAATGAAATAGAAGAAACTCAAAAAAATTTGGACGCAATTCTCAGATAGTAGAAATCAAATTTATTTGATTTCTACTATCTGGATTACGCTGATTATAATCCGATCTTTTTTTTTAGACTAAGACCCCTAATTGAAAACCTTTTTTTTATCATTCATTACATTGATAAAAAAGAAAACGTCATATTTAATGAAATTAGTCACTTTGACTTACCGTTTTTACGTAAATTATAAGTAAAAAAGCAGTAGGAACTAGAATAAACAGTGCAGTAGCAATAAATGCGAGAATATTTACTTCCATAATCTTTATTATGTTTTATTTTTCTTAAATTTATAATAAAAAAATTCGGGATTTAATCCCATAGAGGTGATAAATCTTTCATCGATAATTAATTCAACAATGGTATAAATTTGATTTCGATGCTATCAAATCAGATCAATATCACGAATAACAATATCTGAGCTATCAAATCGACGCATCGTCGAGAATTAAATAGTATAACATAGGAAGATCTTTTATCCATACTAAATAAAACAAAAAAGCATTTCTTTTTAATGGAATTCCAAATTTTCTTTTCTTCCTTTTCCTTTTTCATTTAAGGTAAAGGTTTCGACGAAAAAGGAACAAAAGCAGGAGGGATCCCTATTAGGTTAGGAATAATATTTTGTTTATCAATTTTATTCCCTTTCACACAAAAAATGAATGGATGTCTTTTTTTTATTGGATTTGTATCCATCGGGACTGACGGGGCTCGAACCCGCAGCTTCCGCCTTGACAGGGCGGTGCTCTGACCAATTGAACTACAATCCCAGGGAAGGGGGTGTACAGTATATATATATATATATTTAATTTACGGTTTCTTTCAAACCTTTTCTTTTTCTATTTCGGATTCGAACCATTTTGCTGTAAATGAAAGAGGCGGATGCGGATTTTTGTATATATTGCTATCTATATCGATATGCACTTTAGTGAGATCGACACAGATTACTCGTAATCCGTTTGTTTTTGTTTATTTAAAAATTTTCCCTAGATTTTCTATTTACAGATCTTGATATGAATCTAGATTATTAGCAAGATTCGAATTTGTGGAAATGTGGAATACAGAAAAAAACGAAATAGCGTTAGGGATGTTTCATATTTTGATTCTTCCATATCAGAGTACATCAGTCATTTCCGGAGAACTATAAATGGGTTATATAACTTGATAGTGGTGGATCGGCAAATTCTTGGGCCGAGCTGGATTTGAACCAGCGTAGACATATTGCCAACGAATTTACAGTCCGTCCCCATTAACCGCTCGGGCATCGACCCAGGAACAGGAAGAATACATTTAAGTTTTTATTGAAAATTCATGATCAACTTCCTTTCGTAGCACCCTACCCCCAGGGGAAGTCGAATCCCCGCTGCCTCCTTGAAAGAGAGATGTCCTGAACCACTAGACGATGGGGGCATACTTGCCCGACCGCCATTATACTACGTTCATAGTATGAACTTTTTTTTGAAATTGTCAATATAATGGAATGATTCGATAAAAAAAATTTTATATCTTTCAGAATTCCATACAAAAAATTTATGATTAATCATTTCGATTTCGAAATTGTTTATTTTGATTCCAGTCATAATAAGAAAAAAATAAGTAATGTGAAAGAAAGTAAAATAAAGATAAAATCTTTTACGGGAATGATTGGTTTGTTGGAAAGGACGGGGGGTTAAAACTTCATTTCTTTCACTGTCCTTTATTACTAAGATTTAATAGGTATGTTTCTATCTAATACTAAGCTGGGAAATAAAAAAACTAAAATCAATCTGGAAATTGGGTAAGAGATTAACAAGTTTTTGAAAAGAATTTTTCAATAAAATACGAATTTGGGTTAGGGACAGGACAAATTGAATCCATTTATCAACGATTCGATGAAATATTTGAATTGGTGAGTACTTTTATGTATCAATGAAATGAATTTGGTGTTATGATTAGAATGACTTCAAGAATTCATTTTGAAATAAAGTATTTCATTGATATTGGTCAAATCCAATATTAATAAATTCTTATTCTTTTTTTTACTATATTCTATTCACTAGGTAAATACATTTTTTTGTTCTTTGATTTGATAAGTCATTATGCAAATTCTATATATATATATATTGATGTACATATATTATATATTATAATCCCATTTATATAAATTTATATAATAAGTATACGCGGTAACAAATAGATGTACTAGTCATATTGGCAAGTTCCTTATTTAGGAATTGAATCAAACAAACAGGGCCCCTTTAACTCAGTGGTAGAGTAACGCCATGGTAAGGCGTAAGTCATCGGTTCAAATCCGATAAGGGGCTTTTTACTTTTTTCCAGAAAAAGCGCAATCATATTTTTATTTTAAGGAAGAATAGAAATTTTGTTGATATTTGGAAAAAGTTTCTATTTGTAATAAAAAAGAAAGTAATCGTAGAATTTCATTAGAATAGAATATAGTAAAGAAAGAAATTCAAATTAAAAAGTGTAAAATTATTAAAAAAGGAAAGATTAAAAAAAAGTAAGTGGACCTAACCCATAGAATTATACCTATATTTACTATTCTGATATTCAAATTGGATAAAGATGAAATTCGAACAATGATTTTTTTATTTTCTTTTTAATACTTTTTTTGTTTCGACTCCTTAAGAATCTGTCGATATTTCCAATTAAATCGTCTTGTTTCTGTGAAGGTCCTATAAAAAAAATTGCTATGCCCTTTCTTTACTTCTTTACTCAGAAGGGCCTTATTCCAAGTTCCACCAAACACGTTTTTATTAATTTGAAACATCTTTTTTTCCGAATACAAGAAAAAATCAATTTCAATTTCTATTATTTCTATAAGATAAAATCTATCTAGATAGATTTTATCTTATAGAAATAATAGAAAAATACATTAAATTATGTCTTCGCGTATCAACTATTTTCTTTTCATATCGAAGCGTACGATATTTTTCCAGCAATTTATGTATGTGAGACAGAAATTTTCACTTACAGTTTTTTATTAAAAAAAATGAAATACAATAAAAAACTGTAAGTGAAATAGAAATTTATAAAATCTATGATCCTAGAGTAGTTCCCTAGACAAAATAGAAGTAAGTTCACAAACAAGATTCAAGAATAAGATTATCTGATGAAAGGAGAGAAATATGTCTGAGGATCGCGGGGTATAAGGAATCAAAGAGGGGATCATTTGTTTCTTGAACAGTTCTAAAAAAAAATTTTCTATCGGATTTTTGAGTCATAGGAGATTTTATGATTTATGACTTGGAGGATTTTTAAGAATAGAAAGGAATAACTACATTGAGTTCATCGATTTGCCCTAGATATCAATAGACCCACAAATGATTTTTTATTCGAAACCAATTAGAAAAGAGGGGAAAGTATACGAGAAAATTATCTCTCTCTATGTATAGA